GGGGTGTCCTAACCATCCAACAGCAATTCCATCCCCATTGTCCATTGAGCCTGCTCTGAATAATCCCCCCTTTGCCGGATTATTACCAATATAATCATAAAAAGCTAATTTTTCGGGAATTTTAGACCAAGCTTCCGATAAACTAAGATTTTCGGCTAGCCCGGCACTAACTCTTCGATATATTTCTTGCTGAAAGTATCCCTGATCCCACTGATAACGAGTAGGACCAAATAATTCGATTGGGGTAGTTGCTGAACCATACCACATAGTTCCAGCAACAACAAAAGCTGCAAAAAAAACAGCAGCGATACTACTGGAAAGTACAGTTTCAATATTGCCCATACGTAATCCTTTGTATAGACGTTGAGGCGGACGAACACTAAGATGGAATAGGCCTGCTAATATGCCCAATGTACCCGCTGCAATATGATGAGAGGCTATTCCTCCCGGAACAAAAGGATCAAAACCTTCCGCGCCCCACGCTGGATTTACAGATTGTACTTTTCCAGTTAGTCCATAAGGATCGGACACCCATATTCCAGGACCATACAAACCTGTTACATGAAATGCGCCAAAGCCAAAGCAAGCTACCCCTGAGAGAAATAAATGAATTCCAAAGATCTTGGGCAAATCCAAAGAAGGTTTTCCCGTACGTTCATCACAGAATATTTCTAGGTCCCAATATACCCAATGCCAGATAGCTGCCAAGAAGCACAAACCGGAAAACACTATGTGTGCCCCTGCCACACCTTCATAACTCCAAATACCCGGATTTGTTATAGTTCCTCCTGAAATACTCCAACCGCCCCACGAATTGGTTATTCCTAAACGAGTCATGAAGGGTATAACGAACATACCTTGTCTCCACATCGGATCAAGAACGGGATCAGAGGGATCAAAAACCGCTAATTCATATAAAGCCATCGAACCAGCCCAACCAGAAACTAGAGCTGTATGCATTATATGAACAGAAAGCAATCGACCGGGATCATTCAATACGACAGTATGAACACGATACCAAGGTAAACCCATGGAAATACCTCTTTATCAAAGAAAAATAGACACTATGCCACTTTATTTTATCGCATTGGAAAAGACTATATATATATACTAACCATGTACCTAACCTTTTCAGTAGATTCCGTATCGGAAAGGATTAATATTTATTCCATTCCATTGAAAATAACGTGAAAATAACGGAACAATTTTGTTCGTAAGAACAAAGAGAAGCAGATCTATTCTATACCCGATAAGTACCAATACGCAATGGGAGGATTGGTCCCATTTTTGGGGAACGAATGGATAGATACTTGTTTATCATTCGAACGATCGATTTCTTCGTTCAAATTTTTTCTTTATTCATTCTGTCTTACTCTATAAACTTTCCAATCTATGTATCAAATAGAATAAAGAGAAAAAAGGGATGAAGACAATAAACCATTGATTGTTACGTTTCCATATTAAAGTGAAGTATAGTACTAAATTTTTTTCTTTAATTTAATGCCCATTGGTGTTCCAAAAGTACCTTTTCGGAGTCCTGGAGAGGAAGATGCGGTTTGGGTTGACATATAGTGCGACTTGTCAGACATATTGGGTCATATGGGATTTACCCGTTCTCTCCCCTGATCGAGATATCCTCTGTTTCGCCCAAGAGATATTGTATTGAGTGAGGCATCAATCAATCATTCGGAGCGTGAAGTGCAATTAGATCAATTTATTTTATATTGGGGATCAATATTATCAATTTAGAAGAATTTATGGTTTACTTGGACTGATAAAATAAAGTATCCAGGCTCCGTTCAGAAAATACCAAATCGATAACAAATTGTTAATATAATATATGTATGATTACCACTTGTATCATAAATGATTCTTATACCTACTATTACTTTATACCTACTATTACTATAGTAGTGATAGTAGTGATCCCAAATTGCCGACCAACGGAATAGTATGATGAATACATCAAATAGTTTTGGGAAAGCAAGACAAAAAAAAAGGAAGTCATAACAAAAAAATGGTACTGAGACCATTTGTCCTATATGTGCAAATAGAATTCGGACAGATCTTTTCCCGGGGTAGACCATGAACCTAAAAGAATTGAAAGGACCCATTCAGGAACAAGACAATGACATCGTGATTTTAATATCGATGAAACAATACATCAATGATAGGTTAGTTTAATAAGTTCAGTAATCTCTTTTTTTTAGAGGGAAGGGAGCCTAAACTCATCTCGTTTTTTTTAATAGAAGACCTTTCATTAAGAAAACCTGTTACATAAAAAAAAGAAATAAAGCTGGAATCGACACATTGATTCTTTTTTTTCTTTTTCACAATTTTTTTTTGAACCGTATGTATCCAAAGGTGCACGTACGGTTCCTAAGGGATGCAATTTTGTCCTAATCAACCGACTTTATCGAGAAAGATTACTTTTTTTAGGCCAAGAGGTTGATAGCGAGATCTCGAATCAACTTGTTGGTCTCATGGTATATCTCAGTATAGAAGATGGTACTAGGGATCTTTATTTGTTTATAAACTCTCCCGGCGGATGGGTAATACCAGGAATAGCCATTTATGATACTATGCAATTTGTGTCACCTGATGTGCATACGATATGCATGGGATTAGCCGCGTCAATGGGATCTTTTATTCTGGTCGGAGGAGAAATTACCAAACGTCTAGCATTCCCTCACGCTTGGCGCCAATGAGTTTTTATTTGATTGAAAAAAAAAGAAGACTATGCCTTCGCCACATTGATTATAAAAGAAAATTATAAGTAATAATAGCATGGCACTTCGGGTTCGATATGAACAAACCATTATTGTTTTTTCATAACATGAGATTTTGTATCGAGATAGTAGTATGAAATAAAGGTTATTTCCGATTTGATCTTATGTGTCGGGAGTACATTTCAGCGTCACAAACCATTTTTCTTCCACACCAGAAGTCTCTTTCTGATACTTATGCTATGAAAGAAAGAGTACAAAAATGAAAAAAAAAGATCATTTTTGACTTATTTGATCGTATCAAAAAGAAACTTTGGGATTGCTAAATCACAGACGAGATAAATATATAAAGTAACAGAACCATCATAGTATTCTTTTTTACTTCTATGAAAGGAAGGGTGGTAAATGGATCATTCAACGATCTGGATTAGATGGATTCTATTTCTTTCTTCGCTAGAATAGAAGAGAAGAAAGGGTCAATTCCATTGCAGAGCCGTATGCAATGAACAAAAGATGCCTGTACGGTTATTCAATTCTATTTGATTTTTTTTTCTTGTTATTTTTTTATCCCCTACTTTAGTTTAGCCCAATCATGCGAGATAGAAGAACCGTTCATGATGTTATATCAATATCATCAGGGTTATGATTCACCAACCTGCTAGTTCTTTTTATGAGGCACAAGCAGGGGAATTTATCCTGGAAGCGGAAGAACTACTGAAACTTCGCGAAACCCTAACAAAGGTTTATGTACAAAGAACGGGCAACCCTTTATGGGTTGTATCCGAGGATATGGAAAGGGATGTTTTTATGTCAGCAACAGAAGCCCAAACTCATGGCATTGTTGATCTTGTAGCGGTCGAAAATGAAAATACTGGGGATTTCGTATAAATCTATTTTATTTCAAACCATAATTCAAATTTTCTGTGATTTGATATTGAATAGAAATAATTCATGATGATCAATCATCAGGTTAAGATCGATCTAAACCAACCCATTTTATTCTATATATACATATATATACATACGACATGCCAACTATTAAACAACTTATTAGAAACACAAGACAGCCAATAAGAAATGTTACAAAATCTCCCGCTCTTAGAGGATGTCCTCAGCGTCGAGGAACATGTACTAGGGTGTATGTGCGACTCGTTCAGATCATAAGTTCGAACAAATGAGACAATTTTTTCAGTATCAATGACCGGTACCAATGAATAGGATAGATAGAGAAGATCTATCATATACCCATATTGTATATGGAATTTATGGTTTCCATTGGTGCAAATCCAATCATCTAGATTTGAAATAAGAAGCAATTCCCCATTGGTAGCAAATGGTTATCCATTAAGCGGAGGAAATGGTATCATAAGAAGCAAAAAGGTTATGCTCCTTTTCTTGAAAGAACGGACTAACAGGGTCAGCTACCTAGCCAACTTTCATAATTAAATGCCGTCACTGTATGGATAACTCTTTTTGTGAAAAGAGCTATTACTGTAGATAGGTAGAGCCAAAGAGTGTGAACTATACAAGTTAACAATAACATTTGATTAAATGAAAGAAGAGGCTCCGGTGTATAGAGAGGACCTCACCGTTTAAGAGGTAACCATAGAAACGATGGAACCCACTATTTTTTTTTTATTTAGTATCGTTCTAATTTCTTATTTCCAGTGAAATAACTGGAAGGAATAGAATACAAAATCGTGGTTGGGAAGGTCATAGTAGCAAAAGCCATTGGAATTGATATTTTATATATCGGAATAATCCGTTTTGTTATTAATCGACCGGGGAAGGGGAAAAGGATGACTGAAAGAAGAGAAATCAATTAGTTATTCATTAAGCTTTAATCTGATTCAATGACCAGAGTTAAACGAGGATATACAGCTCGGAGACGTCGAACAAAAATTCGTTTATTTGCATCAACCTTTAGAGGGGCTCATTCAAGACTTACTCGAACGATTACTCAACAGAAAATGAGAGCTTTGGTTTCCTCTCATCGAGATAGAGGCAGACAAAAGAGGGATTTTCGTCGTTTGTGGATCACTCGGATAAACGCAGTAACTCGTGAGAATAAGGTATTCTATAGTTATAGTATATTAATACACAATCTGTACAAGAAGCAATTGCTTCTTAATCGTAAAATACTTGCGCAAATAGCTATATCAAATAAGAATTGTCTTTACATGATTTCCAATAAAATTATCAAATAAAGGAGATTCAAAAGTAATATACAGGAATGATTGAAAGGGAATTCCCCGGAGAATGAACTCCGGGAAGATATAGAATAAAAATAAATTAAGATAAGTAGTAGAAATGAACGAACATGTTTCAATAAAAAAAAAATATTTATTCTTCTCCCCCATTTTTGTTTCTTATATTATAACACAAGAATCAAATCAGGATTCTAGGCCTTTTCGAACAAAACATCAATCTGAGCTTGAGTTCCAATTGTATTTTTGAGTCAATTGAGGAGTATGCCTATTTATTTCTGGTTCTAGGACCAGTAGTTCTTGGGATCGACTCAGCTCTCTCAAATTGTTTCTCATTATTAAGAAAAGGTAACAAAGATAAAATACGAGCTTGTTTTATAGCAATAGTAATTAATCGTTGTTGTTTCAAGGTCAATCTATTCACTCGTCTAGATAATATTTTTCCTTGTTCACTAATAAATCGACTAATTAAACTCATGTTTCTATAATCGATTCGATCCCCCGATCCAATTGGGGGCAAACGCCTACGAAAGGATCGCTTGTATTTACGAAAAGGTTGCTTGGATTTATCCATGGTTTATTCCTTATCTCTAAAGTTCTATTTATTTATTCATTTCGGATCCAACCGAAATAGGCTTTGATTCATATATTATTTCATTCATATACTATATATCTATACACATGAAAGAATATCTACATAAAATCGGGTTTGATTTGTATATATTATGTATATTATATATGTTAAGTTCTTACTCTTCCTGTCCTGTTCTTTGGAAAGATCGAACACATGATGTTCCCTTCGATCTATTTCTTGATTTCCCCATGAATCGTATGCTTATGACAATAGCGACAAAATTTTTGCAATTCTAATCGACTGGGTGTATTGTGGCGATTCTTTTGAGTAATATATCTAGAAATGCCCCGCGATTCCTTATTGACACTATTTCGGACACAACTGGTACATTCCAAAATAACTCTGACTCTGACATCTTTACCCTTGGCCATGAACCTCCTTTAGATTTTGTATCGACTTAACTTAAGTCTTATATTTTCGATCCGAACCGAAGAAGAAGAAAAAAATCAATAGAAGTTACTAGTTAGAAATTCCATTTCTAAGCATTTCGTTGTAATTCTTCTTATTATCTTATCTAATTAATTTATTATCTAATTAATAGAATATGTATTAATATAGTATATATTAAGTTAAGTAATACAAAATAGAATAATAATTAAGTAATACAATTTCTTTCTAACTATCAATTATTTCTATCCTAAATCCCAATATTTCATTTAAGTATCTTTTTTCTATGCTATGATTTCGTAGAGCCCGCCCTAGACTGGATACACATTTTAATTTTATTTCTGTTTTCCCAAATTTGATCTTGGATCTACCGGATTTTTTATGAGGTTCAATACACTTTTTCCTTCTCTTTCCTTACTATTCTAAAGAATTGAAAGGGAGAGTCGAGGTTTTAGTTACGTCATGTGGAATTATATTTCTTCATTTCTTCGCATATCAATAACTAGAATTAAAAAAAGGGGAATGACAGGGCATCTGGGAATAAACGATTAATTTCTATCAATAGACCCGCTAAAGACCCAAACCATAGAGTAGTTAACACAGGTGCCACGGAGAGATATGTTTTTAGATCTCGCATTGAAAATCCTCCTTCTTTATTGTAATACATATATTGTCAGATGCTGTAGTTCAAGATCATTTTTATTTATTTTTACGCGGATTTCCTAACAAAAATGGATATGTACAATGAACCAATAGATGAGATTTTCCTGTCACTAAAAAAGAAAAAGATGACCCCTTCTTCCTGAGCATTACGGATAAATATTCATTCTTTTTTATATGTTAGGTTGGGTTTCAGATGTATATAATTCTTTTATTATATGAAACCAAAAACAAGAAATGACAAGAAAGTTCTATATAGATAGAGGAGAAAATAAAGATGTGGAAAACAAGACAGGTATTTTGTACAATGACACTGTACAACAATTTTAAAAAGGGATGTAGCGCAGCTTGGTAGCGCGTTTGTTTTGGGTACAAAATGTCACGGGTTCAAATCCTGTCATCCCTACCTATTACTTCTCCTATGGGCAGTAACGAGAGATTAATTGAGATCGACGGGGCATAATCTTTCATTTTTGGATACTATATTTATGTAAGATGTGTTAGAAGTTAAGTGGAAAAAAAATTTCTTTGAAAGCGCTCTTAGTTCAGTTCGGTAGAACGCGGGTCTCCAAAACCCGATGTCGTAGGTTCAAATCCTACAGAGCGTGATTCCGTCTATCTTATGTATGTCGAATCACAATAAAATAACTTAACAAAACAAAGTTGAATTGCAACTGGAATTTGACCTCCCCCCTGTAGGAGGTCAATCAAAAAAAGAAATGTTACTCAATCAAAGGTCCAACTGATCACCACGTCTGTATTGTAAATATGCAGTCACAAATAATCCTGCCAAAGTAATAGGAATTAGACCTAAGACGATTCCAAATAGAAAAACTTCAATCATTTCGGTTTGTTTGAGGGGATAAAAAAGGGGGGTAAGATCTAT